TTCACAGGGGGTACTGCAGAACATGTACGAGCCCCCTCTAATGGAAAAATTCAATTCAATGAAAATTTGGTTCATCCGACACGTACGCGTCATGGACATCCCGCTTTTCTATGTTCTATAGATTTGTATGTAACTATTGAAAGTGAAGATATTCTTCATAATGTGACTATTCCATCTAAAAGTTTTCTGTTAGTTCAAAATGATCAATATGTAGAATCAGAACAAGTAATTGCTGAGATTCGCGCGGGAACACCCACTTTTAATTTTAAAGAGAGAGTTAGAAAACATATTTATTCTGACTCAGAAGGAGAAATGCATTGGAGTACCGATGTGTATCATGCGCCTGAATTTACATATGGTAATGTTCATCTCTTACCAAAAGCAAGTCATTTATGGATATTATCAGGAGGGCCGTGCAGATCCAGTCTAGACTCCCTTTCGCTCCACAAGGATCAAGATCAAACGAGCGCCCATTATCTTTCTGTCAAACGAGGATCTATTTCGAACCCCTCGTTGACTAATGATCAAGTGAGACATAAATTTTGTAGTTCGGGTTTTTCTGGTAAAAAGGAAGATAGGAGTCTTGATTATTCAGAATTTAATCGAATCATATGGGTTGGTAATTCTAATCTTATAGATCTTGCCATTCTCCACGAGAATTCGGATTTATTGGCAAAGAGGCGAAGAAATCGATTCACCATTCCCCTCCAATGGATTCATCAAGAACGAGAGAAAGAACGAATCTACCCTTCAGGTATTTTGATTGACATACCTATAAATGGTATTTTCCGTAGAAAAAGTATTCTTGCTTATTTCGATGATTCTCGATACAGCAGAAAGGGCTCGGGAATTACTAAATATGGGGCTCTAGAAGGGCATTCAATCGTCAAAAAGGAAGATTTGATTGAGTATCGAGGAGTCAAGGAATTTAGGCCAAAATACCAAAAGCAAATGAAAGTAGATCGCTTTTTTTTCATTCCTGAGGAAGTACATCTCTTACCTGGATCTTCTACCATAATGGTACGGAATAACAGTATTATTGGGATGGATACACAAATCACTTTAAATACAAGAAGTCGAGTAGGCGGGTTAGTCCGAGTGGAAAGAAAAAAAAAAAGGATTGAACTGAAAATATTTTCTGGAGATATCCATTTTCCCGGAGAGACAGATAAGATATCCCGACACAGTGGCATCTTGATACCTCCAGGAATAGGAAAAAAAAATGACAAGGCATCCAAAAAATGGAAAAATTGGATCTATGTCCAACGGATCACACCCACCAAGAAAAAGTATTTTGTTTTGGTTCGACCTGTAGTCACATATGAAATAACGGACGGTATAAATTTAGCAAGGCTTTTTCCCCCGGATCTGCTGCAAGAAAGGAATAATTTGCAACTTCAAGTTATCAATTATATTCTTTATGGAAACGGCAAACCAGTTCGGGGAATTTCTGACACGAGTATTCAATTAGTTCGGACTTGTTTAATATTGAATTGGGAGCAAGACAAAAAAAGTTCTTCTATCGAAGAGGCTCGTTCTTCCTTTGTTGAAATAAGGACAAATGATTTGATGCGAGATTTTCTAAGAATTGATTTAGTCAAATCCTCTATTTCGTATACTCGAAAAAGAAATGACCTCTCAGATTCCGGATTGATCCCTGATAATGAATCAGGGCGCACCAATATCAATCCATTTTCTTCCACTTTTTTGTATTCCAAGACAAAGATTCAACAACCCCTTAACAAACCCCTTAACAAAAATCACGGAACTACTCATACGTTATTGAATAGAAATAAGGACTGCCAATTTTTGATAATTTTGTCATCATCTAACTGTTTTCGAATGGGCCCATTCAATGATGTAAAATCATTCAATGTGATAAAAAAATCAATTAATAAAAATTCCCTAATGCCAATTAGGAATTTGTTGGGCCCTTTAGGAATAGCTTTTAAAATTGCGAATTTTTATTCATTTTCCTGTTTGATAACTTATAATCAGATCCCAGTAACTAAATATTTACAATTTGACAATTTAAAGCAGACTTTTCAAGTACTTCTTAAATATTATTTACTGGATGAAAATAGGAAAATTTATAATCCCGATCCATGTAGTAAGATCTTTTTGAATCCAGTAAATTTGAATTGGTATTTTCTCCATCACAATTATTGTGAAAGGGTATCTACAAAAAGAACTCTTGGACAGTTTATTTGTGAAAATGTATGTATAGACAAAAATGGACCACACCTAAAATCAGGTCAAGTTCTAATTGTTCAAGTTGACTCTGTAGTAATACGATCGGCTAAGCCCTATTTGGCCACTCCAGGAGCAACGGTTCGTGGCCATTATGGAGAAATCTTTTATGAAGGAGATACGTTAATTACATTTATATATGAAAAATCGAGATCTGGTGATATAACGCAGGGTCTTCCAAAAGTCGAACAGGTGTTAGAAGTGCGTTCAATTGAGTCAATATCGATGAATCTAGAAAAGAGAGTTGAGG